TCTTTTACATATCCACCAAGTTTATAATAAAATTATAAAAATAAATAATAATAATTAGAAACAAATTTTCTTTATATTCTTTATGATATTATATTAAAAATAACGATATATCCTTTATCTTAATAAACTTTTTAGAAACTATATCTATATATATAAGTAAGAAATTACTAAAAAAATTGATACATAAAATAAGTAAAAAAAGAGATAAGAAGAGATCCGTCCTCCACTTACATATTTAATAACTTCTGCTACAAAGAAACTGGTAATACCAATACCGTTCGTAACTTCATCAATTACTTGTTTATCAAAAAAATGAGTTAGTCCGGTTAATCCTCTTATAGCCCTATTTAAGATTTTTGAATAAAAAATGTCTATGTAACCACGATTATATGACCAATCATATATTACATTTATGATTTTGTCCCAGAGACTTCTCCTAGGACCCATTTTAACAAAAAAATTGATTAAGTTAAAATTATGAAAATATGAATAAGCGGGCCCATATAAAAGAGACGCTATAAAAATTCCGAAATAAGCTATACTGACTGAAAAAATTGCATTTATTACAAATTCATACCAATCAAAATAATGGTTAGAATTTGAATGTAACAAGTTTATTGACGGAGTTAACCATTTTGATAATATATCAAAATGATCACTTATTCCTTGACCAAAAGGAATTCCTATGGATCCAACGAAAAAAGTAAATAAGACCAATACAAGAAGTGGAAATAACATAGTATTGTCCGATTCATAAGGATATGCGGCAATTTTTTTAGTGGCAAAATTATTAATAGTAATAAGAGGTCGCATCCTATTTATTACTAGATTACCATCAATTGGATATGTTTTTTTCGAAAAAAAGGAATCCCTTTGATTATTATTCATTGGCGATAAAAAAAATTTATTTTTTCTCACTTTAGGTCCTTTTTTGCCCCATATGGATATTGAATAGAACGCATTATTTTTTTTGCCGCTGTGGTTTTGAAAATTAACGTTCAAATGCCCTTCAAAAGTAAGTAAATACATCCGAAACATATAAAATGCAGTTAATCCTGCTGTGAAACAAGCTATTATTGCGAAAATCGGCGAATATAACCAACTATCATTAAGAATTTCGTCTTTGGACCAAAAACAAGCAAGGGGTGGAATACCACAAAGAGAAAGTGTACCCAATAAAAATGAAGTTTTTGTAATTGGCACATATTTTGTTAAACCGCCCATAAGAGCCATGTTCTGACTTTTATCTGGAGAATATCCAACAACGGTTTCCATTGAATGAATAATGGATCCAGATCCTAAAAATAACAATGCTTTCGAATAGGCATGACTGATCAAATGAAATAAAGCAGCTCGATAAGATCCCATGCCTAAAGCTAACATAATATAACCCAATTGAGACATTGTAGAATAGGCTAAACTTCTTTTAATGTCTCTTTGAGCAAGAGCCAAAGTAGCTCCTAATAGTATTGTTATTATACCCACCAAAGAAATTATATTCATTATATAAGGTATGACTGTAAAAAGAGGAAAAAGTCGAGCTACAAGAAAAATCCCCGCTGCTACCATAGTAGCAGCATGTATAAGAGCTGAAATAGGAGTAGGACCTTCCATGGCATCTGGTAACCATACATGAAGGGGGAATTGCGCGGATTTAGCAACCACACTAACAAATAATAGGGAAGCACACAAAGTAAGAAATAAAGAATTGGTCCCATCATTATCAATCAAATTATTGGCTATTTCGAACAAATCCCGAAATTCAAAACTACCCGTTATCCAATAAAGACCTAAGATTCCTAAAAATAAACCAAAATCCCCTACACGATTCGTTACAAAGGCTTTTTGACAAGCACTTGCCACAAGGGGTCGCGTGAACCAAAACCCTATTAATAGATACGAACACATTCCAACTAATTCCCAACAAATATAAATTTGTATCAAATTGGAACTAGTAACTAATCCCAGCATGGAAGCATTAGAAAAACTCATATAAGCAAAAAATCTCAAATAGCCTTGATCATGAGACATATAATTGTCACTATAAATAAGAACCATTATTCCAACAGTAGTAATTAATATTAACATAATGGAAGTAAGCGGATCTATCAAATGGCCGAAATCTAAGGAAAAATCATTATTGATGGTCCAAGACCATACATATTGGTAGATAGGACTGCCATTTATTTGTTGAATAGACAGATCGGCTGAAAAAATCATAACGATACTTAGTAATAAAACACTAGGAAAAGCCCATATACGACGAATATTTTTTGTTGCCGCCGGAACAAGGAGAAGCCCCAACCCTATTGCTATAGGAACTGGAAGGGGAACGAAAGGTATGATCCACGCATATTGATATGTATGTTCCATAATAAAATTAAACTTTTTTATTAATTGTTTTGTTTAATTGTTTCCGATTCACCAGCTCTTATATATTTTGAAAGGAGCAAAAAAAAATCAAGATATGAAAAGACTCCAATTTTAAAATTGAAAATATTCAAATAAAAAAAGAAGTTAAAATCAAATGATAAGATTAAGTCAATGTTTAAAAGTTATTACTTATATTACTTAATATAATTATTACCTAAGATATTTATGAAGATACAGAATATGTATTCTATTTTCAACCATTTATTATTTATTATTACAATAATTTAGTTTAAATCCATAGAACAGGTAAAATACAAAAAAAGTACTTGATTTTGATATATATTCTATCATCCACCAATAACTCAACCTGATAAAAAAAGCCCTCGTTATTTTAGTTAATTTATTTGGAATCAGTATTCGGAATCATTAATTGAATTAGTTCTGAACTAGTTCGTTGTGAAACTGAGTGAGTTGCTTATATTCCTTCCAATAAAACAACTTATGTTTGCGGTAACCTCTATGATATCCGTCAATTTGTTACTCGTCACTTCAGTTCTTTGCGAACTGCAATAAAAAAATGTCTTTTTTTGTTTTCATTTCGAAATGGGAATGGATTGAGAACAGAACTATCTAGTTGCAACTCTTCAATTCCATAAGAAACCGCACGAAAAGCCATTACATTCTTAAAGCTAACACCGCCCCACACCACAAGATAATTATTATTACTACAGATAATTATTATTGAACGTTCAAATAGCAATAGGAATTTGAATGATATTTTAAAAAAGTGTCCTCAAGATATTGCATTGAATTGCCTCCTTCAATCTCGACGATTGAAGATGGATGGGCTATTATGATTTAGAGCAAGCCGCTATGGTGAAATCGGTAGACACGCTGCTCTTAGGAAGCAGTGCTAGAGCATCTCGGTTCGAGTCCGAGTGGCGGCATCTTATAAAATAAAATCAAAAAATAAGAGTAAAATAAATACTCGAATAACTCCTATAATGTATAGGTATTAAATTATGGATTTCCATTCCAATGTTGGAGGACATCTTTTTTTAGGATTTTTATGATATTTTTTACTTTAGAACATATATTAACTCACATTTCTTTATCGATTGTTTCCGTTGTAATTACGATTTTTTTTATGAACTTATTAGTCCACGAAATCGTAGAACTATATGATTCGTCGGAAAAAGGAATGGTAGCTACTTTTGTTTGTATAACGGGATTATTAGTTATTCGTTGGATTTATTCAGGACATTTACCCTTAAGTGATTTATATGAATCATTAATGTTCCTGTCATGGAGTTTCTCCATTATTCATATGGTTCCCCATTTTAGGAACCATATGAATTATTTAAATGCAATAACTGCACCAAGTGCTGTTTTTACCCAAGGATTTGCTACTTCAGGTCTTTTAACTAAAATGAATCAATCCGCAATATTAGTACCGGCTCTACAATCACAGTGGTTAATGATGCACGTAAGTATGATGGTATTGAGCTATGCAGCTCTTCTGTGTGGATCATTATTATCAATAGCTCTTCTAGTCATTACATTTCGAAAAAATATAGATATATTTGGTAAATATAAAAACAATAATTTACTGGTTGGGCGATTTCCCTTTGACGAAATCCAATACGCGAATAAAATAAGCAATGTTTTACAAAACAATTGTTTTATTTCGTTTCGAAATTATCACAGGTATCAATTAATTCAGCAATTGGATTGTTGGAGTTCTCGTATTATTAGTCTCGGGTTTCTATTTTTAACCATAGGTATTCTTTCGGGAGCGGTATGGGCTAATGAAGCGTGGGGATCATATTGGAATTGGGACCCAAAAGAAACTTGGGCATTTATTACTTGGACAATATTCGCAATTTATTTACATACTAGAACAAATGAAGATTTGCAAGGCTCGAATTCTGCAATTGTGGCTTCTATGGGATTTTTTTTTATTTGGATATGCTATTTTGGAGTAAACCTATTAGGAATCGGGCTACATAGTTATGGTTCATTCACATTAACATCTAATTGAGGAAAATACCTTACGAATACAATACACAAGAATAGCATCTGAAAGTTTTATGAGTTTTTGAGAACCATTTGAATCACTACTTTATTCAAATGGTTCTCAAAAGCTACAAAAGTATCTGATTACAATTAATTTAATTCTTTTTTTTTACTTTAAAGATAAAGAAGTAATAAAGAAGACTTATTTAGTTTTCATTGTACATTGTACAACTGAACCAAAAAAAAATTATTTTTTTTTGTATCTTTTTTTCTTTTTATATGTCTTATTGATGAAAACTATCTATAAAAATAATTAGCTAGAATAGCTTCTACCTTGTCAATTGATAGTGAGAAAACGAAATCCGGATAAATACCAATACCTATTACGGGTAGAAAAATACAGATTGAAACAAATAGTTCTCGTGGTCCAGAATCAAAAAAATGAGAATTTGGAGAATGAAATTGCTTGTATCCATAGAACATCTGACGTAACATAGATACTGAATAAATAGGAGTTAATATCATTCCAATTGCCGCTACAAAAATGATTAGTATTTTTGGCATTAAAAGATATTTTCGGCTCGTTATTAGTCCAAAAAAAACCACCAATTCTGCAACAAAACCACTCATTCCAGGCAATGCAAGTGAAGCCATCGAGAAACTACTGAACATTGTAAATATTTTTGGCATTGGGATAGCTATTCCTCCCATTTCGTCGAGATAAACAAGACGTATTCTATCGTAACTAGTTCCTGCCAAGAAAAAAAGTGCAGCACCAATAAATCCATGAGAGATCATTTGTAAAATGGCCCCATTGAGTCCTGTATCAGTTATTGAACCAATTCCTATAATTATGAAACCCATATGAGATACGGAGGAATAGGCAATTCTCTTTTTTAGATTGCGCTGACCGAGAGATGTTGAAGCTGCATAGATTATTTGAATTGTGCCTATTATCATCAACCAGGGAGAAAATATAGAATGAGCGTGGGGTAATAATTCCATATTGATCCGAACCAATCCATATGCTCCCATTTTTAATAAGATTCCGGCTAAAAGCATACATGTACTGTAATGTGCTTCTCCATGGGTATCTGGTAACCATGTATGTAGAGGTATAATCGGCAATTTGACAGCATAAGCAATAAGAAACCCAAAATAGAATATTATTTCCAATGCCACAGGATATGATTGATTGGCTGATGTTTCAAAATTTAATGTTGGTTCATTGGAACCATATAAACCCATACCCAGAACTCCCATTAAGAGAAAAATAGAACCCCCTGCAGTGTACAAAATAAATTTTGTAGCTGAGTACAAACGGTTCTTCCCTCCCCACATGGATAAAAGTAGGTAGACAGGAATTAATTCTAATTCCCACATGATAAAAAAAAGTAAAAGATCCCGAGAAGAAAATGGTCCTATTTGACCGCTGTACATTGCTAACATGAGAAAATGGAACAATCTAGAATCTCGAGTAACCGGCCAGGCCGCTAAAGTAGCTAAGGTAGTGATGAATCCCGTGAGTAAAATGGGTCCAATGGAAAGTCCATCGATTCCTAATCTCCAGTGAAAATAAAAAAACTGGATCCATTTATAATCCTGTTCTAATTGGATTAATGGATCGTCCAATTGGAAATGATAACAGAATACATAGGCCGTTAGAAGTAGTTCTAATAGACATATACAAATAGTATACCATCTAATAACCTTATTTCCTCTATGAGGGAAAAAGAAAATGAAAGTACCTGCGAATATCGGCAAAACAACAATTATTGTTAACCAAGGAAAATCATTCGTGGTAAAGACAAGATACACTTTGACCAGAAAAACCCGTGCTCGAAAGAAAATAATTTATCGAGTACGGGTTTTTGTCGGTAAAGAAAAAAATGGATTCAAGTGGAATTTTCTGGAACGTATCAATAAGCTAGACCCATACTACGAGTTGTTTCATGCCATAAATAAACCCGGACACTCAGGAAATCCGTTGGACAAGCGGATTCACACCTTTTACAACCTACACAGTCTTCTGTTCTTGGAGCAGAAGCAATTTGCTTAGCTTTACATCCGTCCCAAGGTATCATTTCTAATACATCAGTGGGGCAGGCGCGTACACATTGGGTACACCCTATACATGTATCATAAATCTTTACTGAATGTGACATTGGATCTATAAATTTTTTTAACCTCATAAATTTTCGATCTAGTAAAAGTAGTAAATGAATTATATATTCTATACACCAGACGAATCAATGATTTAGATTTACCAGAATCAATCTAGTTCTGGATCTGCTCATGAAAGAGTACCAAGATACTTTGATTTATCACGTCGTTTTAGCAAACAGCGCCGTAGGCTTATGTCACACATATCAATTTCAATTGGCGAATAGTCTATATTTTTATTTATACCATTATTTATTCAACAAATTAGATTGATTGATACGCGTTGATTTTCTGTTACGATGAATTGATGAAACAATAGCTAATCCAATAGCTGCTTCAGCAGCTGCAATTGCTATAACAAAAATTGAGAAAACGTCTCCTTTTAATTGGCGATTATCAAATAAATCAGAAAATGTTACGAAATTAATATTAACTGCATTCAGTATAAGTTCAAGACACATAAGCGCTCGAACCATATTTCGACTTGTAATCAATCCATAAATACCGATGGATAATAAAAAGGCACTCAAACCAAGTACATGTTCGAGCATCATTGACCAACTCCTCATCAATCTCGATTCATTTCAATATGAACAATAAATAGAATTTAAAGAAAAGAACAAGTCCCTATTACCTATTATATTATTATAATTTATTTTTTTTTTATTTTCTAATTATTTAGTACTGACGAGCCATAGCAATTGCACCTATCAAGGCAACTAAAAGAATTATCGAAATAAGTTCAAATGGAAGAAAAAAATCTGTTGATAAATGAATCCCAATTTGTTGACCATTATTAATCAAGTCCTGCTCTATAATCTGGTTTGATCTTGTAGTCCAAATAATCCCGTACCATGACGTATCTGGGATAGTAGTAATTAGTGAAACAAAAATACTTGTACAAACCAGTGAAGTGACTCCGTCTCCAACGGCCCAAAGATGGAAATCTTTGTAATATTCTGAACCATTCATGAACATCACAGCAAATACAATTAATACATTTATTGCTCCCACATAAATAAGGAGCTGCGCAGCAGCTACAAAGTGGGAGTTCGATGGAATATGGAATAAGGATGTACAAACAAGAACTAATCCCAATGAAAAAGCAGAAAAAATTGGATTGGTAAGTAATACCACTCCTAGACTCCCCACTATAAGACCCAATCCCAAAAAAACTAAAAGAAAATCGTGTATTGGTCCAGGTAAATCCATTCTATGTAAAATAAGAGATAATTTTTAAGTCGAAATTTTTCATAAACCTATTGACCAAACCAGGAAAAAAGAAGTTACCCTATTGATACGTTCCTAATTGAATTAAATCTAATGGGGTGTGGGTTGATATAGATACACTTATTAGTTAAATGATTGAATACATTTCTCTATCCGAAAGTTTCGTTCGAAATTAATATTAATCGATTTTTTTTATTAACTGTTTATATAATATATATACTCTATAAAAAAATATATATATATGTAGAGTATATATGAATCCATTTCCAATCCAAAGCAATTCATTATTCTCAGCACTCCATAGTTGTTAAAATTTTAGTTTTAGTTATTGACCAAGCAAGATGAAAGAAGCTGCGCTACTTTAGATCAAAACTAAATCTTAGTATTAGTAATCGGTAATTGTTCTTGAATCAAGTGGTTTACCCACGGCTTTTTTGGTTTGAGTCGAATTCATAATTGTTCTGATTGTGTAATCGTCGATTACTGACATTGGCAACCGACCCAAAGCAATTTGATTATAATTCAACTCGTGACGATCATAAGTAGAAAGTTCGTATTCTTCAGTCATTGATAAACAATTCGTTGGACAATACTCAACGCAGTTACCACAAAATATACAGATTCCGAAATCAATACTGTAATTAAGCAATCGTTTCTTTCGAATAGAAGTTTCCAATTTCCAATCAACAACGGGTAGATCTATAGGACATACCCGAACACAGACTTCACAAGCAATGCATTTATCAAATTCAAAGTGGATTCGACCACGGAAACGTTCCGATGTGATCAATTTTTCATAAGGATATTGAATAGTTACAGGTAAACGATTTGCATGGGATAAGGTAATCATAAAACTTTGACCGATATACCTTGCAGCTCGTACTGTTTGTTGGCCATAATTCATGAACCCAGTTACCATGGGGAACATATCTTGAATATCTATGAATAATTTTATGTTTCTTTCTCTTGTTTGAGATTTGAGAGAAGTTATGAATCTAGAATAGGCTGTGCCTTTACAGTGAAAAGAGTTGGGAAGAGGTTGTCAATAATAGATTACCTAAAGAAATAGGTAAAAGAAATTTCCATCCAAGATTTAATAGTTGGTCCATTCTCATTCTAGGTAAAGTCCATCTTGTTGTGATAGAAATGAACAGGAACAAATAAGCTTTAGCTAATGTAATAAAGATACCAATGGTCGTTCTAAAGACTCCACCCACTTCATTTATTCCGAAAAGCTCAGGACTTAATATGTACGGAATAGAGAGATTCCAGCCGCCCAAGTAAAGAACTGTTACAAATAATGAAGAAACTAGTAGATTTAGATAGGAAGCAACATAAAATAAACCAAATTTTATACCTGAATATTCGGTTTGATAACCTGCTACTAATTCTTCCTCTGCTTCTGGTAAATCAAAAGGTAATCTCTCGCATTCTGCTAGGGAAGAAATTAAAAAAACAGTAAAACCTATAGGTTGGCGCCACAGATTCCAACCCCAAAAACCATATTTTGACTGCGCCTCAACTATATCAACTGTACTTGAACTGTTAGATAATCATAGTCGGTGATAACATCACTATTCCCATCGCTATTACAAAACCGTACATGAGACTTAAGCTTCATACGGCTCCTCGACGGCCACAAATAAATCTAAGGACTGGTTCAATATTATCTCGATATACTTTACTTATTTTGTAGAGTAGTATAGAGTAAAGATACATCGGAGAGTCCAAAATTAGACCAATGCAATTCTGTCTGCTATAATAAAACAAATGCTTCTGAATTGATCTCATTCTTTTTAATTGCAATTTTTTGTTCAGTAATAACTTAATACTTCAATAAAATACTCGTTGCGTTGTATCACGTTGTTTCAATAGAAATTTCGACTTATTTTTTTTAGACAAAGAATTAGACATTCTATTATATTAGTTCATGAATCATGATAAGAATTCTATCTGTATTAATCTGGACAAAAAAAATAAATAAAGGATTACTTCGTTCCTGATAGTAATTTGTTTAATCAGTGGGTAGGAGCATACTCTGGATCGGGATCGTGGGAAAGTACTGCTTGATCATTTCTACTAACTTAAAGCCCCATTAGGATTCCTTTTATGCATAAATATCCCTTTGGATAATTTACTTCCATTATCTCCATTACTAATCCTTTGTGTACCTTGGTATTCCTAACCGTCCACTCGTTTTTATTCGATCTCCGGTATGGTAATACATACAATAATAAAAACTCCATACAGTTTCTCTTTTGTACCCGCTTCAAACTATGATGACTAATCAACCAATCTTGCTTGGGGTAACCCGTTTATACTGTTTATATTTATGTCCGCTTAACTCTTGTACCTAGGTAATGAGACTCAATCTTTTTACTGCCAATTTCTAAGCTGTTTTCTTTCACTCATATAACTATCTGGTTTAGCTCATCGCCCCGAATGTTGAATAAAAAAAAATGAGGATATCTATTCAATACATTCCACTTTCTTTTTTCCTAGAACGAAAATGCAAATAAATTAGGTCAAATAAAAAAGTCCATGTTCCAACGAATCACACGTAGAGATATTGATAACACACATGGAGTTAATGGTATTTCATAACTAATCGATTGAGCAGCAGCTCGTAGACCACCTAAAAAGGAATATTTATTATTCGATCCATATCCTGACATAAGAAGTCCAATAGGAGCAATACTTGAAATGGCAATCCATAAGAAAACCCCTATATTTAGGTCGGCTAAAACAAGGTGATAGCCAAAAGGAATTACTGAAAAACTTAGTAAAATGGATATGACCGCTATAGACGGTCCGATACTGAATAAACTAATATCGCCTCTAGATGGGATAAGATCTTCTTTGAAAAGTAATTTTGTACCATCTGCTAGAGCTTGAAGAATTCCCAAAGGACCCGCGTATTCAGGTCCAATACGTTGTTGTATCCCTGCAGATATTTGTCTTTCTAACCACACAATTACTAGTACCCCTATTATGATTCCCAATACAGGAGTAAGAATAGGAACAAGTAACCAGACGAGCCCATAAACCTCTTTTAAGGATTCCGATCTGGAAAAAGAATTGATAGCTTGTACTCTTGTCGTATCAATTATCATTTCAACGATCAACTTCTCCCATAATAATATCGATACTACCTAGTATTGTCATAATATCAGCCAATTTCATTCTTTTAACTAGCTGAGGAAGAATTTGCAAATTGATAAAACCGGGCGGACGAATTTTCCATCTCCAGGGAAAAACACCCCGATCTCCTATCAGAAAAATTCCCAATTCCCCCTTCGGAGCTTCCACTCTTACATAAAGTTCTTGTTTAGATAATTCAAAAGTAGGCGCAGGTTTTTTACTAATGAATCGATAATCAAATTCATTCCATTGGGAATCCTTTGTTCTATCAAAGCGCCGTACCTCTAAATTCTCATAGGGCCCCCCTGGAATTCCTTCCAGAGCTTGTTGAATAATTTTTATGGATTCCGCCATTTCACTGATTCGGACTAAATAACGAGCTAACGAATCTCCTTCTTTTTGCCATTGTACTTCCCAATCAAATTCGTCGTAACACTCATAATGATCGACTTTACGAAGATCCCATTCAATTCCGGACGCTCGTAGCATTGGTCCTGATAAGCCCCAATTTATTGCCTCTCCTCCACCAATAATGCCCACCCCTTCAACTCGTTCCAAAAAAATGGGATTACGCGTAATAAGCTTTTGATATTCAGTAATCCCTGTTAAAAAATAATCACAGAAATCAAAACATTTATCTATCCAGCCATAAGGTAAATCAGCAGCTACCCCTCCGATACGGAAATAATTATGCATCATTCGCATACCTGTCGAAGATTCGAACAGGTCATATATCAATTCCCTCTCTCGGAAAATATAGAAGAAAGGAGTCTGCGCGCCGATATCTGCCATAAAAGGGCCAAGCCATAACAAATGAGAAGCTATACGACTCAGTTCTAGCATAATTACTCTAATATAGCTCGCTCTTTTCGGTACTTGAATATTTCCCAACTGTTCTGGTCCATTTACCGTTATTGCCTCTGTAAACATAGTAGCTAAATAATCCCAGCGTGTTACATAAGGAAGATATTGTATAATTGTTCGATTTTCAGCAATTTTTTCCATCCCTCTGTGTAAATACCCCAATATGGGTTCACAGTCAATAACATTTTCCCCGTCTAGAGTAACGATGAGTCGAAGAACACCATGCATTGATGGGTGGTGAGGACCCATATTGACTATCATGAGGTCTTTTCTTGTAGTTGGTACAGTCATATATTTTTTCCCCGATTCATTATTCCATGAAGTGCTGAAACCGAAATGAAGTTCATCAAATTATAATAATAATAAATATATCTATAATAAGATTTTAATATTTAAAGTATAATAGAAAATAATAAAAATCTAATAAATCCAATAATTCAAAACTAATCTTAAAATTCACTTAATGAGTTTGTTTTTGGCTCCCGAATATCCAATTGACTAATTAATTCTTTATAACGTACTCTATTTTTCTTTGACAAATAAACCAGCAGCCGTTGACGTTTTCCCAGAATTTTCCGTAGACCTCTCTGAGATAAATAGTCTTTTCTGTGCAATTCTAAATGGGAAGTAAGTCTACGTATTTTATTGGTGAAACTGAATACTTGAAATTCAACAGACCCCTTATTTTCTTCTTTTTCTTCTTGCGAAATAACTGAAATTAATAAATTTTTTACCATAAAAAGAATTTGTTTCCCCCCCCCTTTTTTTTACAGATATGGATTTTACTGATCAGTAATAATAATGCCAGTCATTCTAATTTCTTATACAATACACAAAAATTACAATACACAAAAATCTGTATTTATACTTCTTTTTTTTATCGAATTCAAATGTAATTAATCTATTTTCAATTTTATTTGGATGTGGATACAAAAGGGCGGTACATTTATAACCCACAAAAGAGAAGAATTTGAACTTAAGATAAGAAGATTATGACGACTCATTACTAGATATAATTGCTAAGCTAAGATAAAGTCATTGAATCAGTATCATGTACCAGAATAGAATATAACACAAGGCGTGTGTGTATATTTGTTTGTCTTCATCTACTATACCGGCCAGATATGCCACTTGATCCATGTAAATGTACCATCAACTTATTATCAATCATGGATACATATGTATCCTTAACATACTGAAACGACTACCATTATTGGTATCAAACCAATAGCGATTCATACAAGCTAAATCTTCTAATCGATAATTGGGCCAAAGAAATAATTTTAACTTAAAAATTTTATTTATATCTACATCAGGATGCTTATCCTCATAAAAAAATTCACCACAGTTCCTTGCACTATTCCCATTGCAAAATACTTGGTTTCTATCCCCAACATTGACATTTCTCGAATTTAAACAAATTTGAATTCTCAATTCTCTACGACGTCTAGGAGATAAAATATTTTCAGGAACAATAAAATCATTAAGACCATTCTTATCAACATTTCTTTTTTCTTGACATCTTCGATTAGTTTGGTGCTGACTCTTATGCACCCGTGAAATAGCTATGGTTTGGTACATGATCCATTGTCCATCCCATTTTGTGGATAGCCGAGTTGGTTCAATAATCAATAGTCCCCCTTTTTCCAAATTGAAAAAAGTCATAAACTCTGGCTTTCCAATCAGCATTGCAACCGGATTTATTTCGTCTCTTTGAATAAAGGCTGCAGCCATTTCATTTGGATCTCTTAATCTAAGGAGTAGCCAAAATATCTTTAAATTATTGATTGCTGTTTGGCTCAAAGAAAAAGTCGTTTTCAATTGAAATTTCAAAAGAAAATATCTTTTCAGGAAGAGTTTTAACATCAACCGGGAAATATATTTAGTTTCCTCGATGTATTCAAGAACGTCTGAGTCTGATCCCCACAAATCTTCTTCAACATAGTCTTCTAATTGATCATATCCAAGATATCCTGGGATTGGCTCTTGTTTTTCTTCTTGATTTAGATTCTGTAATTCAACTTGATTTAGCGAATCTAAATCAAGCTCTAATTCAACTTGATTTAGATTCGCTAATTCAAGCCATTTTTTTAGCTTTTGGGTGGTTGTTAGATTGTTTTCTTTTATATTCGAATTAAAAAGAAGTAAATTGATTGGTATGATCCACGGCTCAGTCTTATATACATCATAAAATAACCAAAATTCTGGGAAAAACCAAGGTTCCCAATTTGATTTTGATATAGGCCCATTTAGTCTTTTTTCATTCATTCCCTTCCAGTCAAAAGATGTTTTTGTTTGATTGGCTGCCGGGTTGATTTGGTTTTGGTTATGAATTGTGAGATTAAAAAGATTATGATTATTATCAATTTTATCAATTATTTGATAATAATAATAACGAGTCTTAGTATTTTTTTTTATGTTGGTACTGGCATTTGTCCATTCATCAATATCGCTCGTTTTTCTAAGCCCAAAATTAAAAGCTCTCCAATCAAAATATTTCCTATCCGGATTTTGATTCCTATCAATAATAGAATCTTTTCGTAGATAATTACTAAGATCTATATCTGCTGGTAAATAATCAAATTCAGGATTATCTCTATTATAGATATAGAGGATCCTTCGGGCTGCGTTTACTTGTAATGGAAACCCATAAATATATGAACCCTTCTTATCTTCATATTCATAATTAATATATTTATTTGATAAAAGATCATATTTGTAGTTTTTTATTAATTTCTTTTTTTGGCTCCACAATGAATTCACTGCATAATTGTTTTGTTTCTCGTAATGAATTAATTGGTCTTTTTTATATGAATCGAAATTTCTTGGGTTTGTTTTTTGAACCATAAAACTTTGATTGATTCCATTTCGCCATTTTTGTGGTAGTAATCTAGACCATGTAGTCTGAGATAAGTCGTATTGATAGTGATCATTACCCATTAACCAGCTTTTCCATTCATTCATTCCAAAACTGTGAAGTTTCTTATGCCTTGATTCGCAATGAAATATTCCTTGTGCTCCAATAAAATATTTTATTCTATCTTTTAGAAAAGGAATTGTTCCGTGATATTGAAATACGGATTTCAAGTGATACTTGTTGATAACTTGAGTTTGTGATAATTTGTAAAATACATATGCCTGTGACAAAGAAGCGAGGTCGCAAAAAATCTGTGAATTCTTATTAAAAATAGACTTTCTTTTTCTTATAGTCGA